CCGGGGCAAGTGTTCGGATCTATTATGACATAAAAAAAGGGTGCCAAAGGGACCCATTATTTTGCCAAATCCTTTCCCAGGATGACAAAAAAATTCTTTTTTTGCAACCTAGCTTTTTTTATTTCTATTTAGATTCTGAATCTCAAAGTGCCCATATAGATTTACTTTAATCGAAAATAAAAAGAGAATCTAAATAGAAATAAAAATATGAATTTACTTTGGTTTATTTATTATTTATTTTATTTTCATTATTAAGAATTATTTGAATTTTAGACTTCATAGGATTCATCGAAATAGTTTTATTAGTTCTATGCTATATGGTATCTGTAGCATTTATCTTTATGAGATACCATACAAAATGTAAAAAATCGAATGATTTTAGAAAGAAGGGATATAATAAAATTCTTGATTGGACCTTCTCATAGGAAGGATTTATTTAATTTGATTGCTGGATACAAAAAAAAAGGGTCTTATTAAAAATCAAAACGCCTCGTTATTTTTAACCAATTATGCGCTTCAATATAATTCCCTGGAGTAAGCGCTATAGCTTGTTTCCAATACTCAGCAGCTTGATCGAACCAAGCCTCTGCAATTTCAGAATCGCCTTGTAGAATGGCCTGTTCTCCACGGTCGGAATAGGTGAGTCAATTCCCTCCCTTAGAACCGTACTTGAGAGTTTCCTACCTCATACGGCTCATCAATCTATTCTATTTTATCTTGAATAAACCAGAAGATGTTTATTACATAATACATAAGTTTCCAATTCGAATTTGGATGAATGATTAGTTTTCTCTTTTCTCCCACCTTCAGAAGAATGAAGCATAGATATCCCCCGATATCGTTAGAATTTTCTGAAAGGTAACTATCTCGGTTTCATATTTCATATATGGGATATGATATTTTTATATCTTTTTATATAGAATCTTTGAAAAAGACTTTATCCCATTAATAAAAAAGAACTTACAATCTTTGGGATCTGATGCTACACCGCTGCTCAATACTTTAGTAGATCGACTCTATTACATAAGTTGATTTCGAACTTTTTTTATTCCATATCATGACATAAGTAAGCAGTTCTGAAATGTATTGACCAAATAATAGCTTACTAATTGATCTTTACGGTGCTTTCTCTATCAATTCGACTCTTTATCCATAGAGTATAGTATATAGGCCATACCTATTTCTTCCGATTTTTTTGGTTCTCGCGAAGTATCTTTCCTTGCTACAGCTGATAAAAATCGTTACTTTGGACGATGCATATGTAGAAAGCCTTTTTTTTCTAGTATTTACTAGACGATTTGATCTCTTTTTCCTTCTTTCTATAGTGAAGATAGTCGCACGTAATGACAGATCACGGCCATATTATTAAAAGCTTGTGGTAAAAATGGATTTCGTTCTAGTGCCCGGAAATAATATTCCAAAGCTTTTGTATGCTCTCCGTTGCTTGTGTGTATAAGACCTATGTTATAGAGTATATAACTTCTATCATAGGGATCAATTTCTGGTCGCGTAGCTTCATAATAATTCTGTAAAGCTTCTGCATAATTTCCTTCGGATTGAGCCGACATCCGTTACGGTCGTTCATTCTTGTAAAGGAATCTCCGTTACAGAACCGTACGTGAGATTTTCATCTCATACGGCTCCTCCCTTCTGTGCATAGTACTAAAGGTAATAATTCATGTAATCAAAATTTCACTATTCTCATTATGAACTGACAGGAGCTGGTATTTTTACAAGAAATTTCTAACCAGCCTTCCCACAAGAGGTTTTTTCTTACCACCAATCGTATTAGTGATAGATAGAAATGGTAACTCCAACAATTTCTTTGTACTCAACGCTTACGATTTCCAGGAATTAGTCACTTCAACGGTCTTTGATGGTTATACGGGTACCCAAAGCACGAATGAGATGGATCTTAGTTTTCCCAACCATTCTTGTTAGTCCCGATACCGATAAGGAAAAGGGTTATTTATAACAAAGTTTTCGTGTTGTTGATTCCTAGGTGTAGTGCTTTTTCCACAATGCTACCTATGGATACTAATTAAGTAGGATTGACCTCCAATAAAGAACCTATAGATGTAACCTTTCGCTCAATACTAAAATCGATAATTGAAGCATCTAAGGCTGCATCAATCGAGGATACACGACAGAAGGAATTGCTCTATCTCTAAACTTCACCTTCACCAAGCGTAGGTTTCTTTCACTAATTTGTTTTTTTATATTCCTAACTACGTTCTTTTTCTCGTAAAACTGAGGGGTAAAAAAACAAGAAAAGAATCAAATCGCACCATCTCCGTAATAGATAAATGCCTTTTTTTCTCCTGAAGTTGTCGGAATTATTCGTAATAAGATATTGGCTACAATTGAGGAGGTCTTATCAATAAAATTTCCATTTATTCGAGATCTAGGCATAATTATCAATTCATTCTATAATTATTTTCATTCCCCTTCGGGGAAAACGATCCCACAAAAAAAGGAATTGTACAGTACAAAATAACATAAAAACAGACTAATTGGAAAAACGTGGAGCACAAATTGTCCTCCCTTTTGACAAAGATGAAATGAAATAGTTGAATCAGATTATATTTCATTCCAATTTAGTAGTATACTATTACTATTTCATCTAAGTTTAATAACCAAGTTTCCTATGTATTGATTTTGATAACTCGATAAGTTTTGATTTGGTTATCAAAAGGAAAAAGAATTGAATAATCATTCCATGATAAAAAAATAAGGTAACCATCCTTTATTTTCATTATTTTAATTTTATTTTGTTTGCATAACGTATATGTGCCACGCCATACAGTTGAAATCAAAAAATGAATCGGACAATTCATGAATTTTGAATAGATCATGGGGTAGCTAATGAAAGAAGTTGCTGTTGATAAATATGAAATTGGAAAAAAACTTTTCTTCCTATGGAACCACCAGGGGGTCATACCTGTACTACAATTAAGATGAATGGCTCGCTACTTAATTCGGTTTTTGGTCAAGAATAAGATTCCGTAGGAGGGATGGCTGAGTGGTTCAAGGCGTAGCATTGGAACTGCTATGTGAACTTTTGTTTACCGAGGGTTCGAATCCCTCTCTCTCCTTTTCTTTTCATTTATCAACGTTACGTATCAAATCAAATAATAATTGATATCATTATTCTAACAGTCCTTATTTGATAGAGATTCTCTATCCCTAATTAGAGCCTGTGATACGTAAAATACAAATAGAAATATTGTATTGATATTGAAAAGAAGAAAAAGAATCCTATTTATTGTCGATCCATTTTTGATATGTGAATGAGACAAGGTACTCTATTTACTTCAGAGAAGGGGGTAAAAATTGTATGAACCTTGCTTTTTTTATTTTCGTTAGAATCAAGTTTGACGGGAATAATATTCTACGACCAACAACTCATTTATTTTCAAACCGATCGATTTATTATCTATGATTTTATTTACAAATCCTTTATATTGTAAGGAATTAATAGTCAAATGGTTTGGCAATTCCCCGCGGGGGGATGAAACAAGATAATTTTGAATCAGAGCTTTCGATCTTTCTTTATCCTTCGTAGTAATAATATCTCGGGGTTTGCAACGATAACTTGGTATATCTACTATACGACCATTAACTAAAATATGTCTATGGTTAACTAATTGTCTGGCTCCAGGAATGGTCGAAGCCATACCTAATCGAAAAAGGATGTTATCCAAACGCATCTCGAGTAGTTGTAGTAAAACCTGACCTGTTGACCCTTTGGCTTTTCCAGCAATATGCACATATTTAAGTAATTGTCGCTCTGCCAGACCATAATGAAAACGCAATTTCTGTTTCTCTTCTAAACGAATACGATATTGTGATCTTTTTCCCGAGCGCAATTGGGTTTGAAGATAACTTCCGGATCTGGGGCTTTTACTAGTTAGTCCCGGTAAAGACCCCAGACGGCGTATTTTTTTGAAACGAGGTCCTCGGTAACGAGACATATAAATAAAGGCTCCCTTTTTGATTCACTTTCATTTGAAAAAAAAATTCTAATTATAATATTATATAAATCTAAAATTCAAATATAAAAAAATATTCGAAAATATATAAAATAAATTCAGACTGAACTAAAGGATCAGCAAAGCAAAACACAATCTACTGAAGTATTACAAAGCAGAATGAAATAAATTTTATCAATATTTTTATTTTTTGTATATATAATATAGTGAAGTTCAAGCGAAGGCTACCTTTTCAAATTTCTTCTGTAAAGATCTAGTTAACTTTTTTTATTCATAGCTATAGCTGCAAGTTACCATGACATAATAACTCGACATTTAGAGAAAGCGAGAGTAGATATTTTCAATCATGCAAAGAAAAAGAGCCGGCTATCGGAATCGAACCGATGACCATCGCATTACAAATGCGATGCTCTAACCTCTGAGCTAAGCGGGCGGATATAAGATCAATAGTGTATAGGAAACTCTCGGATCTTAGCTATTACCTGGTGATTCTTCTTTTTTTTTTCATTTATTGATTATTTCAATTTCTTCTCTATTTCTATTCTTATTTATTCTATTTATAGTTATTAGTTATAGATTTTAGATTCTATATTATAAAATAGAAAATAAAAATCTTTAGATTCTTTATATCTAGATATTATATCTAGATATATAAATAGAAATTAAATTCCATATTCATATTATCCTATTAATCAAATTATCATATTAGAATTTCTAATTCGAAATTTTTAAAATAATTCGAAATATTAAATAATAGAAAATCTAAAAAAATCTAATTTCGAATTAAATTCTTACTATTTTGAATATGATATGATTAATATGAAGATGAATATGAAATAAAGATGGATATGAAATCAATACAATAAATCCAATCTTAAATTAAATCTTCACTTCAATAATATTAATATGATTATTTTATGATAATTAAAATCATATTATGAATAATTCATTTATTCTCATTCTAATGGTGTAACTAAAAAACTATACTATAAATCTAAATCGAAATTTCACATAAAGAAACTATCTATATCCTAATAGATAAATAGTGAAAAACTAAATAGAATCATATTCTATTGATTTCTATTCGAATAATGTAAATCCATGACTAAAACTGATAGAAACTTGTATTCTATCATTATACACAAGAGGACGAATTGTTAAAAAAAAAAAAAAAAATAAATAAATAAATATCGAGCGTTCTACTATTTTTAATTCCGCTATAAAAAAGAAGGGGGAGTCAAGGCATAGATATATGTGGGATATATCTATCTATATTGAATTGCGGATACATCAATGATAGAATAATTTCGGATTGAAACAAATAGGGTTCATCCAATAGAGATGAAATGATAGAATGGAAGACGGCCAAAAAAAGAAAATAGCAGCATACACTTTTTCGATACAAGAATCCTTACCTAATGAATTCAACAGTTCCAAGATCAATGAAAGAGGTGTATGGAATTACAATTAGATCCTTGTATCATATCAAATATCAAAGCAAAGGGGGATATGGCGAAATTGGTAGACGCTACGGACTTGATTGGATTGAGCCTTGGTATGGAAACCTTGCTAAGTGGTAACTTCCAAATTCAGAGAAACCCTGGAACTAAAAATGGGCAATCCTGAGCCAAATCTTTATAAAAAATGGAAAATTAGAATAAAAAGGGATAGGTGCAGAGACTCAATGGAAGCTGTTCTAACGAATGAAATTGACTACGTTACGTTAGTAGCAAAAATCCTTCTATCAAATGATAGAAATGACAGTAAAGGATAAGCTTATATACCTAATACATACTGACATAGGAAAGATTAATCACAACCCTCTATTTCGATATTTAGATTCTTTCTATATTAATTAGAATGATAGAGATCAAATAATCATTCTAAAGATCAAAAAATCTATGAAAAAAGGAAGAGTTATTCTGAATCCATTCCCATTTTCCAATTGAAGTTTAAATTGAAATAGAATTCGAATATTCATTGATCAAATGATTAATTCCAGAGTTTCATAGATCTTTTGAAAATTAATCGGACGAGAATAAAGAGAGAGTCCCATTTTACATGTCAATACCGACAACAATGAAATTTATAGTAAGAGGAAAATCCGTCGACTTTAAAAATCGTGAGGGTTCAAGTCCCTCTATCCCCAAGAAAAGCCCATTTTACCTCCTCTTATTTCTTTATCTTCTTTTTTTTTTCATCAATGGTTCAGTTCAACCAAAATTCAATATCTTTCTCATTTCATTCACTCTGTTCTTTCACAAACGGATCCGAATAGAAATCCTCGTTTCTTCTTCCAATCCAATTTCATTTGTATAGATACGATACCTGTACAAATGAACATATATGTATAGATTCAAGGAATCCCCGTTATTGAGTCATTCACAGTCCATATCATTATCCTTACATTTACAATACAAAGAAAGTCTTCTTTTTGTTTTGAAGATCTAAGAAATTGAGGAGCTAGGTACAATTTGTTAAGACTTTTTTAGTTCTTTTCATTGACATAGATACAAGTACTCCGCTAGGATGATGCACAGGAAATGGTCGGGATAGCTCAGTTGGTAGAGCAGAGGACTGAAAATCCTCGTGTCACCAGTTCAAATCTGGTTCCTGACACGTGAATAATGTATCGGATAAATATTAATACCTCATACAAATGAAATTCATTGATACGGATCGGGATACATATTCTTTACTTTCCTTTTCATTTTGCTTTTTTTCCTCTCTGTTCATACTTTGATCTTATTTAAATTTTAAATAGGATGTTCAATTTTCGTATATATCTCAAATTTCATAAAAAAATTAGATAAAAAGATTCAGAGTGAAAGGATGTTTTTCAGACACAGTACAAATCAACCCCAATTCCTTTCATTTTGCATTTATGCATTTCGTCTCTTCCGTCTTTTTTTTTCATATTTTTTTTTTCACTCTTGCTCAATTTCCGGCGCCCCCCCTAAGTGATGTGCGCGATAGAAAGTTCATGGTACAGAACTCTTTTAAGTCATCCTAGTCTTTCTGCTCATACAAAATGTATATGATATCTTTCCAATTGGGGAATATCAATGAGAACCTCTTTTTTTAGCCACCCTCATATGAATTAAAGTCCAGTTACTCTGTTTCATCTAGAAGGGAATGTAAAAATGTTCTTTGATTGAAATGAAATCTGGAGTCGTGTCGTATAAGTACTTATCATTCAAAGAGCATCTTGTATTTCATAGAAATTGGGAGTGGAGTAATATAGTCTTTACGTAAGGACCAGCCTATCCAATTTTCAGGCATCAAGATACGTTTAAGGCGAGGATGATTCTCATAAGAAATTCCCAACATATCATAAGATTCCCGTTCCTGAAAATCCGTACTTCTCCAAATCCAGAAAACGGACGGGGTTCGAGGATTACTCCTGGGGGCAAATACTTTTATGCATACCTCCTCTGGTTTATCTATACCATAACGTATTTTCGTAAGGTGATACACACTAGCTAAAAATCCGTCTGGTGCTACATCATAGGCACACTGGGAGCGTAAATAATTGTAATCATATACCATATACATATAAAATGACAGCAATTGAGTCCCAATCTTTGGTTTTTTTTTGTAAAGTCTCTATTCTTCGGCAATCAAAGCCTAAAGATCTATGAACTAGCTCATGCTTGACTAGCCAATCATATAAACGAATTTGCATCTCCTTCATCTCTACCACATTTTTCTTTGTATCAATACTTCACATTGACAATGAAATTGTTAAAGACTGACCCGCTCTTTCTTATTCTGCACAAAGGAACCCTGCCTGATTAACTAATTCGTAAGAAGATACTGACCCTTTGGACTTTAAATCTTTTTAAAATTCAAATCTAAAAGGTATCTCTGAAGTAGATGGTAATTGATAGAGTAATCCTTGATTAGAATTTCCAGTATTAGTACTGTGTCGAAGGTAAACCTTGTGATTAGTAGTAAAACATCGATTCTCCTGTTGATACACAGTTCTATCTTCAACTTCAAAGATTTTTTGAGATATCTTCTTACGAAGTTTCGTTATAGCATCTATAAAAGAATCTTCTTTATAGTAAAGAAAAAATTATAAAGAAATTCAATAAAATTGAAAATAATAATCATTAAGAATTCAATATCAATAGAATATGATAATATTATTACTATATTTTTATTAGTATAACTATAATAGTATAGTTATATTTCATTTTTCATTTTATGGAATCATGAACGTTCGGCATAATATAGGATCCCTCTAATAATCTTCTCCTAATAGTCTAATAGAAAGAATCACACATTATCGAGCAATTCGACAGACCAAATTCCCAAACCCGCTCAACTCTTAGAATATAGAAGGAGGAGCCTTGATGGATGTAGGGCTAATTAATTAGCCCTACATTATCTTTAAAACAAATTTCAAATTGAAAGAATCTAAGAATCTATTAGGTTTGTTGTTCAGCCAAAAACTGATTATCCACAAATACTCAAGATCAAGAAAAGAATAGGTCCTAGATCCATGCGACTTAGGATTGGATTTGCTTGGGTCAGGTTGAAGTCTTTAGACAGTATTCTTTCATGATTTTCATTTCATAAATTGACTGGGTTTGGGTATACCAAACCCCAAAAAAGTGTATAAATAACTCTTTGATCATGGGCAATAAAAGAGGAAAAAGTAATTCATTCATGAAAATGGATAAAGAAATATGGTTATTTGATCCGAGATTTGACAAATACCAATTGGGTCCGTTGAAATGAATTATTGTGTTTATTTTATTGTTCCTACTATTAAATAAAATATAAAATAAAACTACTAAAATCTCTATACAAAACAAAAATGGAATGTATAATGTATTAGGGCTATACGGACTCGAACCGTAGACCTTCTCGGTAAAACAGAGAAAACTGATTATTATCGAAATGATTCGAACTGTTTCAAAGACCCAACATGCATTTTGTTGCATTGGGCTCTTTCATCAACTGATGTAAAGATCAGTTAGTCCACCATTTTTTTCTTTACAGGAAGATAAAAAGATAATGAGACGGTTCCATGTGCTCTGATTCATTATTTGTATCCTGATCTAGGAGCAATACCAAAGTGTTTCAAAGAAAAATGACCTTGATTTAGGTCTGCCTTCGGCCTAGATCAACCTAAGTGAAATGGAGCCTCTATCGCTCCACTGCAAGAGTAAAATATGAGACTTCATACACCTCAAAGCTCATAGGACGACAAGAGGTTCTTTTGAGACCCTTATACTCATTAAGCCTGGCATTGAATGGACTGGACATTTACCTTACAATGGCATGTTCTATTTGATTGATTTGGCAGTGGAATTCGCACCTGAATCGGATCGAACCAAATATTTGTCAGGCTATTTTTCTCTTGTTCTCTCGAATCTACGGAATAAGACATCGACTTCTCAAAAAGATCAATTATGGTCATTGCATAATGGGCTTCCTTGAAAAGCATTGGCGCACGTGTAAACGAGGTGCTCTACCTAACTGAGCTATAACCCTTATCATAAATCATAACTATTTTAACATAGAGGCAATTTCTTGTCAAGAAGGGTATCCCATATGCATATGATAACTCTCCGATCCATTTACTGGTAAAAGATTGATATTGCTTAGAAAGCATATTTTAACTAGAATCCATCGAAGTGATGAAGACCTTTTTGTGGTGATAAATAACCTACTTAACCCAGTGGTTAGAGTATTGCTTTCATACGGCGGGAGTCATTGGTTCAAATCCAATAGTAGGTAGAACTTATTAGATACCATGGAATCAGGTATCTAATAAGTTTTTCTACCCATCCTCTTTTTTTCGTTCTATCATAAGATTAATCAGATTAGACTTCATTGTGTTCAATTTGGTTCAATTTTTGGAATGAAAATGTAGTGTATAATAAGAAACTCCTTTAATTTTAATTATTTTTTTGATTCTTTTTATTGAATGCATTTACTGGGAAATCACATTGACAGCCTCTACTCGTGTCCTAGCTCGTCTGAGAGCTAGATTTGACTCAATTGCTTGTCTCTTACCCTCAGCTCTACTCAAGTTATCTTCAGCTATTTCAAGAGTTTGTTGAGCTTCTTGTGCATCAATGTCAGTACTAAATTCTGCATCATTTCCTAAAATAGTTATCTCATTATTACTTATTCTAGCGAAACCACCCATAAGAGCCACTGTTAACCATTGGTCGTTTAGCCGTATTCTCAAAAGACCTATATCTACAGCCGTGGCAATGGGGGCATGGTTTGGTAATACTCCAATTTGTCCACTATTCGTAGATAAAATAATTTCTTTCACTTCGGAATCCCAAATAATTCGATTAGGAGTCAGTACACAAAGATTTAAGGTCATTTCTTCAATTTGCTCTCCTCTTCTAAGTTTTCTAAGTTAATAGCTTTCGCGGTAGCTTCATCGATGTTACCCACCAAATAAAAGGCCTGTTCGGGAAGACCATCTAATTTTCCGGAAAGGATGAGTTGAAATCCCCGAATTGTTTCTGCGAGACCAACATATTTCCCCGGAGAACCAGTAAAGACTTCTGCCACAAAGAAGGGTTGTGATAAGAAACGCTCAATCTTTCGTGCTCTTGCTACAGTTAAACGATCTTCTTCGGATAATTCGTCCAACCCAAGGATAGCTATAATGTCCTGAAGTTCCTTGTAACGTTGTGAAGTTTGCTTAACTCTTTGAGCAGTTTCATAATGTTCCTCGCCAACGATCCGAGGTTGTAACATGGTTGACGTTGAATCTAAGGGATCTACTGCTGGATAAATACCTTTGGCAGCTAATCCTCTTGATAATACGGTAGTAGCATCTAAATGTGCAAATGTCGTGGCAGGAGCAGGGTCGGTCAAATCATCCGCAGGTACATAAACTGCTTGGATCGATGTTATAGATCCTTCTTTGGTAGAAGTAATTCTTTCTTGCAAAGAACCCATTTCCGTACTAAGGGTAGGTTGATAACCCACTGCGGAAGGCATTCTACCTAATAAGGCAGATACTTCGGACCCTGCTTGAACGAAACGAAAGATATTATCGATGAATAGAAGTACGTCTTGCTCATTAACATCCCGGAAATATTCCGCCATGGTTAGGGCAGTCAAGCCAACTCTCATACGAGCTCCTGGCGGTTCATTCATTTGACCATAGACTAGAGCTACTTTGGATTTTCCAAGATTTTTTTCATTAATCACCCCGGATTCTTTCATTTCCATGTAGAGATCATTTCCTTCACGAGTACGCTCCCCTACTCCGCCAAATACGGATACGCCTCCATGAGCTTTGGCAATGTTGTTGATCAATTCCATGATGAGTACTGTTTTACCCACCCCAGCTCCCCCAAATAGTCCGATTTTTCCTCCACGGCGATAGGGGGCTAAAAGATCCACCACTTTAATCCCTGTTTCAAAGATTGATAATTTCGTATCTAACTGTATGAAGGCGGGTGCAGATCTATGAATAGGAGATGTTGTGCGAGTATCAACAGGACCGAAATTATCAACAGGTTCCCCAAGAACGTTGAAAATTCGTCCGAGAGTAGCTCCGCCGACTGGAACACTTAGAGGAGCTCCCGTGTTAATCACCTTCATTCCTCTCATCAGACCATCTGTAGCGCTCATAGCTACAGCTCTTACTCGATTATTTCCTAATAATTGTTGTACCTCACAAGTTACATTAATTTGCTGACCAGCCGTATCTCGAGCCTTAATTACCAAAGCATTATAAATATTAGGCATCTTGCCCGGTGGAAAAATGACATCCAGTACTGGGCCAATAATTTGAGCGATACGCCCTAGGTTTTGTTCTTCAAGTGTGGAAACCGCAGGATCAGAAGTCGTGGTATTGCTTCTCATAATCGTAAATCATAATAATAATATGTCGAATTTTTTTTTATTTTAATACTGAATCAAAAATAAGTATCCGATAGCAAGTTGATCGGTTAATTCCATAATCCATAATGAAGTAAATGGAAGTTAGCATTCGATTGAGTTGGTACCACCCAATGGAATCCATTTTAATCCTTTACTCATTCAATAAGTAAATTTTCAATTCAACGAGCCAACCAATCCTTTTTTCACAAGTGGATGAATAAGAATCATGAGTCAGTGTATTTCATTTCCCTATCTTTTATAAATGACCGTCTAGATTATCTATGAATATGAAATTTGAACCTGAATTTTTTTATTCATGATTTTTATCTCATTGACCATTGTTCTTTACTTTATTTTCTTATTTTCTTTTCCAAATTTATTGTATTTTTTTTTTATTTGTGTTGTGCACCTATTATTTTTCTTTATATACTATTATATCTGTTCCCTTTGCTGGATGAATTATGCCTCTTTTCATATCTAGGATTTACATATACAACATACAGTATATTACTGTCAAGGGAGGTTCCTCATATTATTTCTTTATTTTTCTTTCTATTTTAACTTTAGCTTTAGTATATGTATATTATACTATACATACTATACTATAACTTATACTATAACTATATTAATATTATT